TCGGGTTAACTAAAAGAAGTTAATAAAATGAGTTTCAAACTTAAATCTTAAGTTTGGATTAAAAATCCGGTTTATTTTAGTTTTATCTTTTCTCCCACCTTCAGAAGAATAAAACATAGACATTTCGCCTATCATTAGAATTTTCTGAAAGGTAACTATCTCAGTTTCATATCATATAGAAATTTAGATTATATAGAATTTTTGAAAAAGACTTTCGAAAGGAAAGACTTACTATCTTTGGGATCTGATCCTACACCGCTGCTCAATACCTTAGTGGATCAACTCTATTACATAAGTTGATTACTAACGTTTGTCTCACATCATGACATAAGTAAGCAGTTCTTATTGTATCGGCCAAAACCTCGCTAATTGATCTTTACGGTGCTTACTCTATCAATTAGATACTTTACCCATAGACTAAAATAGCTAGGCATATCTATTTCTTCATATTTCAACTTCTATGAAGTTTCTTTCTTTTCTACAGCTAATAAAAATCGTTGTTTTAGACGATGCTTATGTAGAAAGCCCTTTTTTATAGTATTTACTAGTGAATTTGATCTTTCTTTACTTTTTTCTTTCTATAGTGGAGATAGTCGCACGTAATGACAGATCACGGCCATATTATTAAAAGCTTGTGGTAAGAATGGGTTTCGTTCGAGCGCTCGAAAATAATATTCCAAAGCTTTTGTGTGTTCTCCGTTACTTGTGTGGATAAGTCCTATGTTATAGAGTATATAACTTCGGTCATAGGGATCAATTTCTAGTCGCATAGCTTCATAATAATTCTGTAAAGCTTCCGCATAATTTCCTTCGGATTGGGCTGACATCCGTTACGGTCGTCATTCAATTCAAAGAATCTCCGTTACAGAACCGTACATGAGATTTTCATCTCATACGGCTCCTCCCTTATGTGCATAATGATAAAATGATAAAATAAAGAAGATGAAAAACTTCTCATTATGAACTGAGTAGGGCTAGTGTTTTTACAAGAAATCTCTAGCCAACCTTCCTGCAAGAGATCTTTTCTTAACATCAAACGTATTGGTACTAGAGAGAAATGATAACTCCAACAATTTCTTTGTTCTCAACGCTTCCCAAATTCCAGAAATAAGTCACTTCAACAGCCTTCGATGGTTATACGGGTATCCAAAATACAAACGAGATGGATGTTTGTTGTCCCAACCATTCTTTTAGTCCCAAGCCTGCTAAAGAAAGGGATAATTTATAACAAAGTTTTAGTGTTGTTGATTCCTAGGTGTAGTGCTTCTTCCCCTCTGCTGCCTATTGGTATTAGTGGACTAGGATTGACCTGTAATACCGAACCATAGGTATAACCTTTCGCTCAATACTAGAATCGAGAATTGAAACATAGCATCTGAGGCTGCATTAATCGAGGATACACGACAGAAGGAATTGTTCTATTTCCAAACTTTACCTTCAACAAGCGTAGATTTTTTTATTTTCTTTTTTTACCGATCACGAATCGTGTGTATTTCTTTTCTCGTAAGACTGAGAGTAATAAAAAAAATCAAATCGCACCATCTCTGTAATAGGTAAATGCCTCTTTTTCTCCTGAAGTTGTCGGAATTATTCGTAATAAGATATTGGCTACAATTGAAAAGGTTTTATCAATAAAATTTCCATTTATCCGCGATCTAGACATAGGTAGCAATCCATTCTATCATTGTTCTCATTACTTCTCGCGGGAAAATGATCCCCCAAGGAAAAGAATTCTACAGTACGAAATAACATAAAAACATATTCATTCTCATGAAAAAAAGAAAAAAATGGTCAGTCTATTCGATCTTAAAAAATTCAATATTCAAAAAAAGAATTGATAAGAACTAAGAAATCAATATGGGAACCGGATTCGATTCCATCTTACTTTACTGGAATAGTCTACCAATGAAAGAAACTATTCTTATTTGATTGAAGTTACAGCTTAGAATAACCTCAGTTGGTTGAATTATGATACAAAGAAGAAAAAGAATCATTGTATGATGAAAATAGAATAACCGCCCATTTTTTTGTGTTGTATATTTACGTGTATACACTATACAATCAACTATAAAAAAATGCTTTATCTATTTCTATTTTTAATAGAATAGATAGATAGGATAAGGGTTTTTTTGATAACTCTAAAACTGGCCTATAAAGCAATTTGAGAATTCTTCTGATATGGAATCATAGTCTAAATAGATAGAATCATGATCTAAAGATATCCATTAACCATAAAATATAGACCCCTCGCTCAGTCAATTCATTATAATTTCTAATTTCTTGATTTAATCCGGTCGGTATAGTATAAATAGATAATCAGAAAAAGAAGAAAACATTGTTTTTGCAAACATGAATAGAAATAGAATTTTTTTTTTCGTTTTTGTAAGAAAACAATTTTCTCTTTATCCCCCCAGCCTAGAAGGAAAGATCCTGCTTTTATTATGATGAAAAATTTTCTATTTTGATCGCTTTCTAGTTAGATTCTAGTTAGAATTGATTG